ACATTTGTAATTCGTGGTCTAATTAGACAACATCTGGCTTCGAACATAGGAGTTGCTAAGAGTCAAATTCGTGAAAAAAAGCCGATTGTCTGGGAAATTCTTCAAGAAGTTATGCAGGGGCATCCCGTATTGCTGAATAGAGCACCTACTCTACATAGATTAGGCATACAGTCATTCCAACCAATTTTAGTCGAAGGACGCACTATTTGTTTACATCCATTAGTTTGTAAGGGGTTCAATGCAGACTTTGATGGGGATCAAATGGCTGTTCATGTGCCTTTATCTTTAGAGGCTCAAGCAGAGGCTCGTTTACTTATGTTTTCTCATATGAATCTCTTATCTCCAGCTATTGGAGATCCCATTTCTGTACCGACTCAAGATATGCTTATTGGACTCTATGTATTAACGAGCGGCACTCGTCGAGGTATTTGTGCAAACAGATATAATCCATGTAATCGAAAAAACTATCAAAATGAAAGAATTTACGAAACAAACTATAAGTATACGAAAGAACCCTTTTTTTGCAATTCCTATGATGCAATTGGAGCTTATCGGCAGAAAAGAATCAATTTAGATAGTCCTTTGTGGCTTCGGTGGCAATTAGATCAACGCGTTATTGCTTCAAGAGAAGTTCCTATCGAAGTTCACTATGAATCTTTTGGTAACTATCATGAGATTTATGCACACTATCTAATAGTAAGAAGTGTAAAAAAAGAAACTTTTTGTATATATATTCGAACCACAGTTGGTCATATTTCTTTTTATCGAGAAATCGAGGAAGCTATACAAGGTTTTTCTCAAGCCTGTTCATATGATACCTAATAATATGGTATTAAAAAAAGTAATTCTAGAACACCCGTGTGAATTCGGACCTCTCCAATTCAACTCGGACCATAGTTCCTGACCTAAAATTCTACGCAAATCAAGATTGAGAAAAGGAAGTTTTGTAATCATTGACTCAAACTCATTGTCGAATCCCATTCAGCAGAATATGGAGGTACTTATGGCGGAACGGGCCAATCTGGTATTTCACAATAAAGTGATAGATGGAACTGCTATTAAACGACTTATTAGCCGATTAATAGATCACTTCGGGATGGCATATACATCACACATCCTAGATCAAGTAAAGACTCTGGGTTTCCAGCAAGCCACTGCTACATCCATTTCATTAGGAATTGATGATCTTTTAACGATACCTTCTAAGGGCTGGCTTGTCCAAGATGCTGAACAACAAAGTTTGATTTTGGAAAAACACCATCATTACGGGAATGTACATGCGGTAGAAAAGTTACGCCAATCTATTGAGATATGGTATGCTACAAGTGAATATTTGCGACAAGAAATGAATCCTAATTTTAGGATGACAGACCCCTTCAATCCAGTCCATATGATGTCTTTTTCGGGAGCTAGGGGAAATGCATCTCAAGTACATCAATTAGTAGGTATGAGAGGATTAATGTCGGATCCCCAAGGACAAATGATTGATTTACCTATTCAAAGCAATTTACGCGAAGGACTGTCTTTAACAGAATATATTATTTCTTGCTATGGAGCCCGTAAAGGAGTTGTAGATACTGCTGTACGCACATCAGATGCTGGATATCTTACGCGGCGACTTGTTGAAGTAGTTCAACATATTGTTGTACGTAGAACAGATTGTGGCACTATCCGAGGGATTTCTGTGAGTCCTCGAAATAAAAATCGGATGATGTCAGAAAGAATTTTTATCCAAACATTAATTGGTCGTGTCTTAGCAGACGATATATATATAGGTTCCCGATGTGTCGCCTTTCGAAATCAAGATCTTGGGATTGGACTTGTCAATCGATTAATAACCTTTGGAACACAATCAATATCTATTCGAACTCCCTTTACTTGTCGGAGTACATCTTGGATCTGTCGATTATGTTATGGTCGGAGTCCCACTCATGGTGACCTAGTTGAATTGGGGGAAGCTGTAGGTATTATCGCGGGTCAATCTATTGGCGAACCGGGGACTCAACTAACATTAAGAACTTTTCATACCGGCGGAGTATTTACAGGAGGTACTGCCGAACATGTACGAGCCCCTTATAATGGAAAAATCAAATTCAATGAGGATTTGGTTCATCCTACACGTACACGTCACGGGCATCCTGCCTTTCTATGTTATATAGACTTGTCTGTAATTATTGAGAGCGAAGATATTATACATAGCGTTACTATTCCACCAAAAAGTTTTCTTTTAGTTCAAAATGATCAATATGTGGAATCAGAACAAGTCATTGCTGAGATTCGCGAGGGAACACACACTTTTCATTTTAAAGAGAGGGTTAGAAAATATATTTATTCTGACTCAGAGGGCGAAATGCACTGGAGTACTGATGTGTCTCATGCACCCGAATTTACATATAGTAATGTCCATCTCTTACCAAAAACAAGTCATTTATGGATATTATCAGGCGGTTCGTGTGGATCTAGTCTAATTCTTTTTTCGATTCACAAAGATCAAGATCAA